TTAATTATTTTTAGGGCTGGGGTATTATGTTAGTATTGATTAGTGTTGGGTCTGTTGGGTGGATAGGAGAGGTGGAATTTGGAATGTGGGGGGGGGGTGAATGTTAGGGCGTTTAGGGGGATGTGTTGAGTAAGATATTGTATTGAAAAATAGTTTTTAATATTTATTTTATTCTTTACTAGGGACATGGCTCTGTAACCTGATAAATATACGTAAAATTAAGGATTTGGTTGGGTATATGCAAAGTTATTATATGAGCTGATGCAATTCTCTTGTTTTTGGGGTTTGGCAAGAGTGTACTGTTGCGTTACAAAAGATTATAGTAACGGGGGGTAGGGGGGTTTGCGTAGTAAACCTATTATGTACCATATTCTCTTACTGTATATGACGTGCGTGTACGCATGGGTGTACGTGCGTGTACGCATGGGTGTACGTGCGTGTACGCATGGGTGTACGTGCGTGTACGCATGGGTGTACGTGCGTGTACGCATGGGTGTACGTGCGTGTACGCATGGGTGTACGTGCGTGTACGCATGGGTGTACGTGCGTGTACGCATGGGTGTACGTGCGTGTACGCATGGGTGTACGTGCGTGTACGCATGGGTGTACGTGCGTGTACGCATGGGTGTACGTGCGTGTACGCATGGGTGTACGTGCGTGTACGCATGGGTGTACGTGCGTGTACGCATGGGTGTACGTGCGTGTACGCATGGGTGTACGGTCTATGTAATGTGTTATGTCATTCGAGCATGAATTAAATAGTAATCCATGGATTTGCAATGAGGAAATATAGCGTTCAATTTGGGCATGTCTACAATTGAATTGTCTACAACCAGGCCTCCTGGCCTTGCTGGATAAGCTCTCCCCCCCCCTAAAAATTAAAAGATACCAAATGCATTTAATTCTCCAGTGACTGGAAAAGAGGGTGAATGGCCTGTTACCATCGTGATGTCTTATTTAAGAGGAACGAATGGGCGATTCTAAATTGCATGGCCCTGAAGTAAGAACCAGATGCCAGGTATAGTTTCATATTAGCTACCCCCAAGTTTTATGGGCCCGGAGCGAGAAGAGGGATCCGTATTGGATGGGGTTGCTGATTTCACGGAGGATGGTAGTGCCCAAGGAATAATGGGAGGGGATAGTCGTATGGAAGAGGATTTATTTCATGGCAATGGTGTATGTCTGATAACACATTGTTATCCGTTTGAGTACATGAACTTTCATCTGTTTTGAATAGTCCTGTTTGAGATAGGTTACTGTTGGAAGAGGTTTTTAAGTCTAGGAGAATTGATTTTCTGTACGTGCTTATATGCATGGGGAAGATAGTTTAATGCACGATTAAACATATATGTCCTATGTAATATTATACATATATAGTACTGTGTATGGGGAAAAACACTGAATGCACGATATACATAGTTATATATTATTTTGTTGGTAGTGACATATCATACAGAGATAGTTGAGTGTATAAGTATGCAGGGAATAGTTTATGGAGAATGCCAGCTTTGGGGGTTGGTGGTGGGGTGCGAGCCTCTTCCTTGAGTGAAGGTCCTAGGGAGGTTGGGTTCCTTCATTTTTGGTTTACAAGACCAAGGTAATGGTTATACTACGAGGACTTATCATTTGATTATTTTGTTTTCAATGATGTTTGTTAGGGGTATAAGGATTAGAATGTTTAGGAAATATAGGATGGAGGCTGTTTGGCCGATAATAATGAATGGGTGTTCAACAGGTTGGCCTCCGATTCAGGTTAGTGTTAGTAGATTAGCAACTAGTATTCAGAATAGGCATTGGCTGAGGGGGCGGAAGGACATGCTTCGTTGTTTGGATGTGTGTAGTATTGGGATGATGGCTAGAATTAGGATAGATAATATTAGGGCTAGTACACCTCCTAGTTTATTGGGAATGGATCGTAGGATTGCGTAGGCGAATAGGAAATATCATTCTGGTTTGATGTGGGGAGGGGTGTTTAGGGGGTTAGCTGGGGTATAGTTGTCTGGGTCTCCTAGGAGGTCTGGTATGAACAATACTAGGGTTATAAGGAATAATATTAGGATTGCTAGTCCTAGGATATCTTTGATTGTAAAATAGGGGTGGAATGGGATTTTGTCAGTGTCAGAGGAGATTCCTGATGGGTTATTGGATCCAGTTTCGTGGAGGAATAGGAGGTGGACTATTACTAAGGCTGTTACTATGAAAGGTAGGATAAAGTGGAAGGCGAAAAATCGTGTGAGGGTGGCTTTGTCGACTGAGAAGCCCCCTCAGATTCATTCTACTAGATTGATGCCAATATAGGGGATAGCTGATAGAAGGTTGGTGATGACGGTAGCGCCTCAGAATGATATTTGTCCTCATGGGAGTACGTAGCCTATGAATGCGGTTGCTATTACAGTAAATAATAATAGGATTCCAATGTTTCATGTTTCTAGGAAGGTGTAGGAGCCATAATAGAGGCCTCGGCCTACATGCATGAATAAGCATATAAAGAATATAGAAGCTCCGTTTGCGTGTAGATATCGGATAAGTCATCCATAATTTACGTCTCGGCAGATATGGGTTACAGAGGAGAATGCGGTTATTGTATCTGATGTATAGTGTATGGCTAGAAATAGGCCTGTGACGATTTGAAGTCCTAAGCAGACCCCTAAGAGAGAGCCAAAGTTTCATCATGCGGAGATGTTGGAGGGTGCGGGGAGATCAATGAATGAGTGGTTAATAATTTTTATGAGGGGGTGAGTTTTTCGTAAATTTGTCATTAGGTTCTTATAGTTGAATAACAACGGTGATTTTTCAGGTCATTAATCATGGTTTAAGTCCATGTAGGAACTAATGACTTATGTTGTGTTTTTATTGAGTGTAATTTTTTTGATAGGCTTTATTGGGTTTTCTTCAAAGCCTTCTCCTATTTATGGAGGTCTGGGTCTGATTGTAAGTGGGGGGATTGGTTGTGGGATAGTGTTAAGTCTTGGGGGTGTTTTTATTGGTTTAATAGTATTCTTGATTTATTTGGGGGGTATATTAGTAGTATTTGGTTATACAACGGCTATAGCTATGGAGGAGTATCCAGAGGCTTGGGGGTCAAGTGTTTCTGTGTGAGGGGTTTTGTTGTTAGGTATATTTATAGAGGTGTTTGTTGTAGCATGGATAATATATTATGATAATGTTGGGCTTAAGAGTTTAGAGGATTGGGTTATTTTTGGGGATAATATATTTAGTTTATTTTGTGAGGATTCTATGGGGGCGGCATCTTTGTATGGGGATGGTAGTTGGTTGCTAGGTATTGCAGGTTGATCTTTATTTGTTACTATTTTTATTGTAATTGAAATTACTCGGGGATTTTAGAGGATGAGAAGTGTTCCAAGTGTTATAGTAATAAGGAAGGATATGAAATATAATTTAATTATGCCTGATTGATTAGAGGTGGTTGTGGAGGTGCGTATGTGGATTATAGTTATGTTTTTTGGTATTGTTTTTTCTAGTCAAAGGAGGTCTAGGAGAGAGGATGCTGTGTTTTGGCTAATATATAATTTTGTTAGGGGGGATAGGCGGTGAACAGTGGTAGGGAAGAAGCCCAGTAAGTTGGAAAATAGGAGGGGTTGGGTGTAATGTTTTAGTTTTAGGAAATATGTGAGATTGTTGAGTTCTATTGCTAGTGTAAATCCTAGAATAGTGATAAGAAGTGCAGAAAATTTTAGATATAATGGTATGGTTATTTGGGGAGTTGTTATGGGAGGGATAGAATTTGAGATAAGGAATCCGGCAAAGATGCTGCCTAGGGCTAAACGTTTAATAGGTTTAATTAGGAGGGGATTGTTCTCGTTGATGTTTATTGTGGTTGAGAATCGGGGTTGTCCTAGGAGTGCGAAGAAGATGATGCGAGTGCTGTATACGGCGGTTAGGGATGTGGCAAGTAGTGTAATAGAGAGGGCTCAGGCGTTGGTGTATGAAATGTTGGCGGCTTCAATAATGAGGTCTTTGGAGTAGAATCCTGTAAGAAATGGTATTCCTGTGAGAGCGAGGCTTCCAATAAGTAATGAGGAGGAGGTAAAGGGTAAGGTTGTGAGTAGTCCTCCTATTTTGCGAATGTCTTGTTCGTCGTTTAGGTTGTGGATGATAGATCCTGAGCATATAAATAGTATGGCTTTGAAGAAAGCATGAGTACAAATGTGAAGAAATGCTAGGTAGGGTTGATTAATGCCGATAGTTACTATTATAAGACCTAGTTGGCTGGAGGTGGAGAATGCAACAATTTTTTTGATATCATTTTGTGTTAAAGCGCAGATTGCTGTAAATAGGGTGGTAATAGCTCCTAAGCATAGCGTGGTGGTTTGAATTGTTTCGTTAATTTCTAGAAGGGGGTAAAATCGGATTAGTAGAAAGACCCCGGCGACGACTATAGTGCTTGAGTGGAGTAGGGCGGAAACGGGGGTTGGTCCTTCTATAGCGGAGGGAAGTCATGGGTGAAGTCCAAATTGTGCGGATTTTCCTGCAGCTGCTAGGATAAGGCCTAGTAAGGGAAGTGTGTTGGAGTTAGTGGTAGTGATGAATATTTGTTGGAATTCTCATGAGTTGGAATAAGTTAGAAATCAAGCTATGGTTAGGATGAAGCCAATATCTCCGATTCGATTATATAGAATTGCTTGTAGTGCTGCTGTATTTGCGTTTGTTCGTCCGTGTCATCATCCAATAAGGAGAAAGGATATAATGCCTACTCCTTCTCATCCAATGAAGAGTTGGAATAGATTGTTGGCGGAAACTAGGATTAGTATAGTAATGAGAAATAGTAGTAAGTATTTGAAGAAGCGGTTAATATTATAATCTGAGTATATGTATCATATTGAGAACTCTATGATGGATCATGTAACAAATAGGGCTACGGGTATAAAAATTATGGAGAAATAGTCTATTTTGAAGCTTAAGGAGAGTTTTATGGTTTGGATGGTCATTCAGTGTCAGTTAGAAACAATTGCTTCTTGATTTGTATGTAGGAATATAGTTATTGGAATTAGACTTGTTATGAATGCGGAGGCAATGGAGTTTTTTACATAATGGGGGTATAAATGATTTTTATATTTTTTGGTTGTTGTAGCTATGAATGGGATGATTAATAGTATGAGTGAGAGTAAGATGGAGGGTGTAAATAAATTTATTACTTTTATTTGGAGTTGCACCAATTTTTCGGCTCCTAAGGCCGATGGATTACTTCTATCCTTTAAAAGTAAGAAAGCCATATTATTATATATGGGGGCAATGAATTAGCAGTTCTTGCATACTTTCTTGGTAAATAAGAAATTTTTGGCTTCTATTGTTAGACTCACAATCTAATGTTTTGTTTAAACTATATTTACAGCATATATTTCCTATAATTAATTTAGGGTTGATAGATAGTAGAATTAGGGGTAATAGGTGCATGATTATTAATGTGTTTTCTCGGGTAAAGGGGGGCTTAATGTTATTGATATGATATGTGTATTTTCCTCGTTGTGTTATGGTTAGTATGTACAGGGAATATAGGGCGGTAATTAATATATTTAATCCTATTAAGATAATAGTTAGATGTGATCATGAAAAGGATGCTATTATAATGAATAGCTCGCCGACTAGGTTAATGGTTGGAGGGAGGGCTAGATTAGTTAGGCTGGCGAGAAGTCATCATGTTGCTATGAGGGGTAATAGGGTTTGAAGGCCACGGGCGAGAGTTATTGTTCGGCTGTGGATTCGTTCATAGTTTGTATTTGCTAAGCAGAATAGTAATGAGGAGGTAAGGCCGTGGGCAATTATGAGAACGGTGGCTCCGATAAAGCTTCATGGGGTTTGAATGAGAATTGCTACAATAACAAGTGCTATATGGCTTACTGAGGAGTAGGCAATTAGTGATTTTAAATCTGTTTGGCGTAAGCAGATAGAACTAGTTATGATTATGCCCCATAATGATAATATTAGGAAGGGGTAGGCTATATATTCTGTTAGGGGATTTAAAATAATTGTTATTCGTATTATTCCGTATCCCCCGAGTTTAAGTAAAATTGCTGCAAGGACTATGGAGCCTGCGATTGGGGCTTCAACATGAGCTTTAGGGAGTCATAAGTGGAGCCCGTATAGAGGTATTTTTACTATGAAAGCTATTATGCAGGCTAGTCAAAGGATGTTGTTTGATCAGGAGTTGGGAATATTTAATGCAATAAGAGAATTGCTTGCTATGTTTAATGTTCCTATAAAATTTTGGGTATAGATTAGGGCAATGAGTAAGGGGAGTGATCCAATTAGTGTATAAAATAAAAAGTAAAGGCCGGCGTTTAGTCGCTCGGTCTGGTTTCCTCATCGTGTAATAATAATGAGGGTGGGAATTAAGGTTGCTTCAAATAGGATGTAGAAAAGGACAAGTTCTGTGGCAGTAAAGGTTATAATTAGGAAGATTTGAAGTATGACTAGTATAGAGATATATAGTTTTTTTCGTCCAAGTGATTCTTTTGATAAGTGGTTTTGACTGGCTATAACTATTAAGGGGAGTAGTCAGGTGGTTAAAATGAGTAGGGGTGTTGATAGGGAGTCAGTAAAAAAGGTAAGTGAAAAATTTATATTGGTGTTGTATCAGTGGTTTAGGAGGGAAAGGGTAATAAGGCTAATTATTAGACTGTGGGCTGTAGTATTAATTCAGATATTGTTTTTTTTGGAGTGTCATGTTAGTGGAATTAACATAAATGTTGGTAGGATGATTTTTAGCATTGGAGAAGGTTTAGGTTTTGTACATAGTCTAGGCCATATGTGTTTGATACTATTACTAGCAGGGCTAATCCTACAGCTGCTTCGCAGGCTGCGAATACTAGGAGAATGATTGGAATTATATTAGATAAAGTGAAGTGAAGGTTTAGGATTGTTAGTGAGGTTATAATGAATATTGAGAGTATTATACCTTCTAGACATAGTAGTGAAGATATGAGATGTGAGCGATAAATTAGTATGCCTAGGAGGGATGTGAGGAAAGCGAGGAAGAGGTTAGTGTAAATATATGGCATTTTGGTAATTATGTACTGTTCATAATTTAATGAGTCGAAATCATTTGTTTTTAGTTAAACTAATTACCATATTCGGTTCATTCAAGTCCTTTTTGAGTCCATTCGTATGCGAGGCCTAGGGCTAGAATAGAGATTAGTGTTAGGGCTATAAATATTATGAGACTAAGATTTGTTATTTGGGTGGCTCAGGGGAGGGGGAGAAGAAGGGCGATCTCTAGATCGAATAAGAGAAAGGTAATGGCGATTAGGAAAAATTTTATAGAGAAGGGGAGGCGGGCTGATTCTGTAGGGTCAAACCCGCATTCATAGGGGCTTGATTTTTCTGTGTACGTGTTAAGTTGTGGGAGTCAGAATGCGATAGAGACTAAGAGTAGTGCAAGGGCTATATTTGTAATTAGTGATATAATTAAATTTATTGTTCCTTCCTAGAATTGTACTAGGGCTAATTGATTGGAAGTCAATTGTACTAATTGATACTAAAGGAACAGGATCCTCATCAATAGATAGAGACATATAAGAATAGTCAGACTACGTCTACAAAGTGTCAGTATCAGGCAGCGGCTTCAAATCCGAAATGGTGATTAGATGTGAAGTGAAATTTTAATTGTCGGAGGAAACAGACAGATAGGAAAGTTGAACCAATGATAACGTGAAGTCCGTGAAAGCCTGTGGCTATAAAAAAGGTTGAGCCATAAACGCTATCGGAGATAGTAAATGATGTTTCAAAATATTCTGACGCTTGGAGTAAAGTAAAATAAATTCCTAATATAATAGTAATCAATAGGGCTTGTATCATCTGTTTACGATTACCTTCTATTAGACTGTGGTGGGCTCAGGTAATGGATACTCCTGAGGCTAGTAAAACGGAAGTATTGAGTAGGGGCACTTCTAAGGGGTTGAGGGGATAAATGCCTGTTGGGGGTCAGCAGCCTCCTAGTTCGGGGGTTGGGGCTAGGCTAGAGTGGTAGAAGGCTCAGAAAAAGCCTGCAAAGAAGAATACTTCTGAAATAATAAAGAGAATTATGCCATATCGGAGGCCTTTTTGTACAATTGGTGTGTGATGGCCTTGAAATGTTCCTTCTCGGATGATGTCTCGTCATCATTGATATATAGTTAGTGTGTTTGTGATAAGGCCTAAGGTTAAAAGAATAGAGGAATTAAAGTGGAATCATATAATAAGGCCTGATGTTATAAGGAGAGCCGAGAGGGCTCCAGTTAATGGTCAGGGACTGGGGTTGACTATATGATAGGCATGTATTTGGTGGGTCATTATGTGTTGTCGTGTAGGTAAAGGCTTACTAGAAGTGTAAATACATAAGCTTGAATGAGGGCTACAGCTAGCTCTAGAATTGTAAGTAATGTAAGAATAATAAATGTTGTTGATGCTGCGATGGTATTAATTGATAGTAAGATTAGAGTGGCACCTCCAATTAGATGTATGAGTAAGTGACCTGCTGTAATGTTAGCGGTTAGTCGTACGGCTAGAGCTATTGGTTGAATAAAAAGGCTAATAGTTTCAATAATGATTAGTATGGGGATTAGGAGGATTGGGGTTCCTTGTGGGAGAAAGTGAGCTAAGGATGCTTTAGTTTTATAGCGGAAGCCAGTAATTACTGCTCCTGCTCATAGGGGGATTGCTATTCCTAGGTTTATTGATAGTTGAGTAGTTGGCGTGAAGGAGTGGGGTAATAGGCCTAGTAAATTTGTGGACCCGATAAATAAGATTAGGGAGACTAATATTAGGGATCAAGTTCGGCCTTTATTATTATGTATGGTCATTATTTGTTTAAGTACTAGTTGAATTAGCCATTGTTGGAGAGAAATAAATCGGTTATTAATTAAGCGGGTTGGGGTAGGAAATAATATAGTTGGAAATATAATAATAAGAATTACTACTGGTAGGCCTATTATTGTGGGGGTAATGAAAGAGGCGAATAGGTTTTCGTTCATTTTAGTTCTCAGGGGAGTTTAAATGTTTCTGTATTGATATTTTTTAGATTTAGGTTAAGAGGATAAGTCAGTTTTGAAATATTTAGTTGAAATAGAATAAAGAGTGTTAATGTTATAGATAAGATGGTAATAAATCATGTTGATGTATTTAGTTGGGGCATTCACTGTGGAAAGATTAGTACTTTCGGTCTTTAACTTAAAAGGTTAATGCTATATAAGCTTCGCAGTGTAAATTAAATTATTGATGTAGATCAATTTTCGAAATGTTTTAGTGGTACTAGTTCTAGGACGATGGGCATGAAGCTATGATTAGACCCACAGATTTCTGAGCATTGGCCATAATAGAGGCCTGGTCGAGTTGATATAAGAGTAGCTTGATTTAGACGTCCGGGGATGGCATCAGTTTTTAAGCCTAGAGAGGGTACAGCTCATGAATGAAGAACATCTTCTGATGAGATTAATATTCGAATTGGTAATTCTATAGGGAGAACTACACGATTGTCAACTTCTAGTAGTCGAAGTTCTCCTGGTTTGAGATCTGCTGTAGGAATTATGTAGGAGTCAAAATTTAGGTCCTCATAGTCCGTATATTCATAGCTTCAATATCACTGGTGTCCTATGGTCTTAACAGTTAGGGATGGGGTATTAATTTCGTCTATTAAGTAGAGAATACGTAGGGAGGGGAGAGCAATTAGGATAAGGATAATAGCTGGTAAGATGGTCCATACAGTTTCTACTTCTTGGGCGTCTATTGTACTTGTATGAGTTAATTTGGTTGTTAGTATTAGGGTAATAATATAAAGAACTAGTGAGCTAATTAAGAAGACAATTATTAATGTGTGGTCATGAAAGTGAAGTAATTCTTCTATAATAGGGGAGGTAGCATCTTGAAAACCTAGTTGAAAGGAATGTGCCATGAAAATACACAGGGGTTTAGTCTGTAATTTAACTTTGACAAAGTTATGTAATGGTTTTACTAGTATTTTTGTTATGAAGAAAGACATAGTGGTTATGAGGTTGGCTTGAAACCAATCTTAGGGGGTTCAATTCCTTCCTTTCTTGAAATTTATTATGCCTTTACATAGGTAGGTTCTTCAAATGTATGGTAGGGTGGGGGGCAGCCGTGAAGTCACTCAAGGTTTGTAGTTGGAAGTTCAATTGCTAGTACCTCTCGTTTTGAAGCAAAAGCTTCTCAGATTATGAAGACTATTAGTATTACTGCAGTGAGAGAGATGAATGAACCTATGGAGGAAATAGTATTTCATATAGTATATGCGTCAGGGTAGTCGGAGTACCGTCGGGGCATGCCTGATAGTCCGAGGAAATGTTGAGGGAAAAATGTTAAATTAACTCCTACAAATATAATTGCGAAGTGGGTTTTGGCTCAGGTTGGGTGGAGGATAAATCCTGAGAATAGTGGGAATCAGTGAACGAAGCCTCCTATAATTGCGAATACTGCTCCTATTGATAGGACGTAGTGAAAGTGTGCTACTACATAATAGGTATCGTGGAGAACAATATCAAGGGAAGAATTAGCAAGGACAATACCGGTCAGGCCTCCTACGGTAAATAGAAAGATGAATCCTAGGGCTCATAGTATAGCAGGAGATCATTTAATGTTCCCTCCGTGTAGAGTTGCTAGTCAGCTGAATACTTTTACGCCAGTTGGAATAGCAATAATTATAGTGGCGGATGTAAAGTATGCTCGGGTATCTACGTCTATTCCTACTGTAAATATATGGTGGGCTCAGACAATGAAACCTAAGAAGCCAATAGACATTATAGCTCAGACTATGCCTATGTAGCCGAATGGTTCTTTTTTTCCAGAATAATAGGTTACAATGTGGGAAATTATACCAAATCCGGGGAGAATAAGGATATATACTTCCGGATGGCCGAAGAATCAGAATAGGTGTTGGTAGAGGATAGGGTCTCCTCCTCCGGCGGGATCAAAAAAGGTTGTATTAAGGTTTCGATCAGTTAAAAGTATAGTAATTCCTGCTGCTAGGACTGGAAGGGATAGTAATAATAGTACAGCGGTAATAAGGACGGATCACACGAATAAAGGAGTTTGATATTGTGATATGGCGGGAGGTTTTATATTAATAATAGTTGTGATGAAGTTGATAGCCCCTAGGATAGAGGATACTCCTGCTAAGTGGAGGGAGAAGATAGTAAGATCTACAGAGGCTCCTGCGTGGGCTAGGTTTCCTGCTAGAGGGGGATAGACGGTTCAACCGGTCCCTGCTCCAGCTTCAACTATTGAGGAGGCTATAAGTAGGAGGAAAGATGGTGGTAATAATCAGAAGCTTATATTATTTATTCGAGGGAATGCTATATCAGGGGCTCCAATTATGAGGGGTACTAGTCAGTTGCCGAAACCCCCGATTATAATGGGTATTACTATAAAGAAAATTATTACGAAAGCATGAGCAGTGACGATTACATTATAGATTTGGTCATCTCCTAAGAGGGCTCCTGGTTGTCCGAGTTCCGCTCGGATTAGAAGACTGAGGGCTGTTCCTACTATTCCAGCTCAGGCACCAAATAATAGGTATAAAGTTCCGATGTCTTTGTGATTGGTTGAGAATAATCAACGGTTAATGAACATAGGTAAGGGTAAAATGGCTGAAAGAGCATTAGGCTGTAAATCTAAAAATAGGGGTGTAGTCCCCTTTTTACCAAGTCCTGAAGTGAATATCATATTGAATTGCAAATTCAAAGAAGCAGCTTCAATTCTGCCGGGACTTCTCCCGCCTTTTTTTTCTTGGCGGCGGGAGAAGTAGATTGAAGCCAGTTGCATAAGGTATTTAGCTGTTAACTAAATTTTCGTGGGGTTGGAGCCCGCCAATCTAGTGGGAGGACTTAGCTTAAGTTAAAGTAGCTAATTTGCAGTTAGTTGATGTAGAGTGAGTCTTTGCAGTCCTTATGTAGTAGAACAGGAATTAAGCATATTTAGCTTACTTAGGGCTTTGAAGGCTCTTGGTCTAGGTTAACCTAAATTCCTATTCCGGGAGTAGAAATGTGGGAGATAGGGGTAGGAGCAGGGTAGATAAGATTATTAAGGTAGGTACAATGAGTGTTAGTTTTGTATTTTCGAATTGTCATTTTATTTTTGTATTGTTGTTGACTGGGAATATGGTTAGTGTTGTTGAGTAGGTTAGTCGTATGTAGAAATATAGGTTGAGTAGGGCTGTGATAGCCATTAGTATTGGAATGAGGATGTTATCATTTTTTATGAGTTCTTGAATGATTGCTCATTTTGGGAGAAAGCCTGTAAGTGGGGGTAGTCCTCCTAGGGATAAGAGAATTAAGGGTATTATAGATGATGCTAGTGGGGTCTTATTTCATGAATTGGATATTATTAAAATTGTAGTGCTTGAAAATAGAATTAGTGTGGAGAATAGTGTAATTGTTAGGATAATATAGATGAGGAGGTTGAGGATTATGATAGTGGGATTATATTTTAGAATTGCGATTATTCATCCTATATGGGCGATGGAAGAATAAGCTAAGATTTTTCGAAGTTGTGTTTGGTTTAGCCCTCCTCATCCGCCTAGCGCGATGGAGGCTAGAGCAATTATGATTATTAATGTTAGGTTTAGAGTTATGTTGATTTGATATAGGATTGAAATAGGGGCTAATTTTTGTCATGTGAGGAGTAGTATTCCAGATATTAGTGATACTCCTTGTGTAACTTCTGGAACTCAGAAGTGAAAAGGAGAGAGGCCCAGTTTTATTACTAAGGCAATTAAAATTATTAGTGAGGATATTTGGTTTAATTTATTTATGACTGTTCATTGTCCGGAGAAGGTTATGTTTATGATCACGGCTATTATTAGGAGTATGGAAGCAGTGGCTTGGGTTAGAAAATATTTAGTGGCGGCTTCAGTTGAACGGGGGTTGGCTTTTTCAATTAAAATAGGTGTAATAGCTAGTATGCTTATTTCTAATCCGATTCAAGTTAATAATCAGTGTGAGCTAAATATTGTAATTATAGTGCCTGAAAATAAGGTAAGGATAATGGAAAATAGGGTAATAGGCTTAATTAGTACGGGAAGGATTTAAACCGACATTTTCGGGGTATGGGCCCGATAGCTTATTTAGCTGACCTTACTATAGAATATTGTGTAATTGGGTAGCACGAAGAATTTTGGATTCTTAAGTATAGGTTCAATTCCTGTAATTCTAGAAATAAGAGGGCTTGAACCTCTATTATTTACTCTATCAAAGTAATTCTTTTGTCAGACATATTTCTTGTGAATTAGAGGTGGGGTGGAATGCCGCATGTTAGGATGGGCATTGAGATATGTCATATGCATAGGGCTAGTGTAAGGGGAAGGAAATTTTTCCATAGTAAGTGTATTAGCTGGTCGTATCGGAATCGTGGATAGGAGGCTCGGGTTCATAAGAAAAGGGAGGTGAGGATAATTGTTTTTGTTATAAAATTAATTGTGAATATTTCGGGCATGAAGATGTTATGTAATGCACCTAGGAAAATGATAGTAGTTAGAGCATTTATTATAATAATGTTAGTGTATTCTGCTATAAAGAATAGGGCGAATGGTCCTGCGGCATATTCAACGTTAAATCCTGAAACCAGTTCTGATTCACCTTCTGTGAGATCAAAAGGTGCTCGGTTTGTTTCGGCTAATGTTGAGGTAAATCATATTATTGCTAGTGGTCAAGAAGGTGCAATTAGTCAAGAGTATTCTTGGGTTATAATTAGTTTTGTTAGAGTGAAGGATCCACTTATTAGAAGGATAGCTAGGAGGATAATTGCTAGAGTTACTTCATAGGAGATTGTTTGGGCTACGGCTCGAAGTGCACCGATGAGAGCGTATTTGGAGTTTGATGCTCATCCGGATCAGAGGATTGAATATACGGCTAGGCTAGATATAGCAAGGATAAATAGGACACTTAGATTTATGTTGAGAAGGGGGTATGGTATTGGTACAGGAATTCATATAATGAGGGCAAGGGATAGGGCAAGAGTGGGTGCGATGATGTAAAGTAGGGATGTGGATGTGAGGGGGTGAAGTGGTTCTTTAATAAATAACTTTATGGCATCTGCAAAAGGTTGGAGAAGTCCGTAGGGTCCAATAGTATTAGGCCCCTTTCGTAGTTGTATATATCCTAATACTTTGCGTTCTGCCAGTGTTAAAAAGGCTATGGCTAGGAGCACTGGAATAATTAGGATTAGTAGGTTAATTATAAACATATTGTTAAGAAGAGGAGTTGAACCTCTGATAATAAAGTTTTAAGTTTTATGCAATTGCCGGGCTCTGCCATCTTAACAAGCCCTTTTCTTGGGCAGGATGGTTATTAATATACTAGATTAAGATTGTTTCATTTATTAGGTAGGGACGCTTCAGGTAGAGGTAGGTCCCATCTTTCTTGTCCTTTCGTACTGGGAAAGATAGTGAATAGATAGAAACCGACCTGGATTGCTCCGGTCTGAACTCAGATCACGTAGGATTTTAATCGTTGAACAAACGAACCCTTAATAGCGGTTGCACCATTGGGATATCCTGATCCAACATCGAGGTCGTAAGCCCTATTGTCGATATGGACTCTTTAATAGGATTGCGCTGTTATCCCTAGGGTAACTTGTTCCATTGCTCAAATAAGTTTGGGTCAATAAGTGATTTTTGCTTAGACTGGTGAAGTCTTGGGTAGTATCATTCGGAGGTTTATTTGTGCTCCGAGGTCGCCCCAACCGAAATTTACAACTCATAGTCAGTTATATGTAGTCCTGGTAGGTTAATTTTAGTACTGGTTGAGAAGTTAAATTGAAGCTCCATAGGGTCTTCTCGTCTTATTGAGGTATCTCCGCCTCTTCACGGAGATGTCAATTTCACTGATTGGAGGTAGGAGACAGTAAAACCCTCGTGTGGCCATTCATACTAGTCCTTATTTAGAGAACAAGTGATTATGCTACCTTTGCACGGTCAGGATACCGCGGCCGTTTAATATATCACTGGGCAGGCAGTGCCTCTAATATTAGTAATGCTAGAGGTGATGTTTTTGGTAAACAGGCGGGGTTTATGGTTTTGCCGAGTTCCTTCTACTTCTTTTAATCTTTCCTTAAGGGGGCGCATGCCTGTGTTGGGTTAACAATGGGGGTAATAGATTGTGTATTTGTAGTTGTAAGTATTGGATTGTTAACTATCAGTGGTGTATCCGGTCTGATATAAGCTTATGCGGGGAGAATATTTTCTTGTTACTTATATTAGTAGTAGTGCTTCTATAATTTTATAGATTAGTCCAGTGTAACTGTAGGAGTTGTGCTTGGGTTATTGGGATTAAGATATGTTAGGTAGAGTTGAGCTTGAACGCTTTCTTAATAGGTGGCTGCTTTTAAGCCAACCATGGAAGAAGATTTTGGTTACTCTCTAAGTAAGGTTATTTCCATGTTCTAAAGAGCTGTCCCTCTTTAGATTAACATTTAAGTTTACATTGGGATTATTTGTTCTGTAGGTAAGCTTAAAGTTGAACTAATATTCTATTCTGGACAACCAGCTATCGCCAGGCTCGGTAGGCTTTTCACCTCTACTTGCAAATTTTCTCACTATTTTGCAACATAGATGAGTGTGCTCTTATGGCTATTCACAAGTAGCTCGTCTGGGTTCGGGGTTCTTGACTGTAGTTCTCTTTGTGAAGTTATTCTAGCTAATTCATTATGCAAAAGGTAAAAGGGGGTATCTTTGCTTTTTTATACTTTGAGGTATCTTTCATCTTTCCCTTGCGGTACTTTGTCTATAGCGCCGGTATAAATTTCTATCTCCTATACTTTTAAGTTGAAGTAAATGTTTTAGTTTACAAGGTTTATATGGTTTAATTAATTTAGTCTGGGCTAGGATCTGGTTCAAAGTGGTCATTTATGAAATCTTCCGGGTGTAAGCCGGTTGCTTTGGATTAAGCTACACTTTGTTTATTCCAAGCACACTTTCCAGTATGCTTACCTTGTTACGACTTATCTCATCTTATGCATTATAGTCTGACTATTAGGTATTTATTGTGTGGGTTGCATTTGAGGAGGGTGACGGGCGGTGTGTGCGTGCTTCATGGCCTTTTTTCAATCAAGCTCTCTATTCTTGGTTTACTGCTAAATCCTCCTTTAACTTTTATTTTCATAGAAGTATTCGTGGTGCTCTAAAGTAGAGAATGTAGCCCATTGCTTTCCACCTCATAGGTTACACCTTGACCTAACGTTTTTATGTTTATACTTGTGCTTACTTTAGGGCCTTATTAGGGTTTGCTGAAGATGGCGGTATATAGACTGAATTAGCAAAAGGTGGTAAGGTTAATCGGGGTTTATCGATTATAGAACAGGCTCCTCTAGAGGGATGTGAAGCACCGCCAAGTCCTTTGAGTTTTAAGCTATTGCTTGTAGTGCTCTGGCGAATAAATTTGTTTGTATTTATTTATATTTATGGCTAAGCATAGTGGGGTATCTAATCCCAGTTTGGATCTTAGCTGTCGTGTCTTCAAAGTATTAAAGTCACTTTCGTAGATTATTTTAGGGCTGACTGTAGCTTTTTACGGCTTAGTGAGGTTTTAACTTTAGTTTGAATATAGTTTAAACACGCTTTACGCCGGATATTATTAGTTTGGGTTAATCGTATGACCGCGGTAGCTGGCACGAAATTTACCAACCCTAGATTTCTAGTGTAACTTAGTCGAACTTTCGTTTATTGCTTAAGTTTTATTACTGCTGTGTCCCGTGGGGGTGTGGTTGAGCAAGACGTTATGAGCTACTATTTTAGTGTTCTTGATGTCTGCTCCTTTTGGTCTGTAGTGGGACCTAGAGGGCATTCTCACTGGGGGGCGGATACTTGCATGTATAATTTTACTAGGAACTAATAAGAAGGCTGGGACCAAACCTGTATGTTTATGGGGCAGGAGCCCGTCTAGGCATTTTCAGTGCCTTGCTTTTGGTTGTAAGCTACATTAAC